CTGCCATTATTGGTATCAAACCAATAGCGATTCATACAAGCTAAATCTTCTAATCGATAATTGGGCCAAAGAAAGAATTTGAATTTAATTAATTTATCTCTATCAAGATCTTTATTTTCATCAAAAAATAGACCCCAATTTTTGACATTGTTCCCATTGCAAAATATTGGATTTCTATCCACACCATGCCTAGTCTTTGAATTGAAACAAATTAGAATTCTTAATTCTCTACGACATCTAGATGATAAAATATTTTCAGGAACAAGCAAATCATAATTATTTTTGTCTCTATTTCCAGTTATCCTTTGATAATGTCTTGAAATGGATTCATCAAAATCCTTATCCTTCTTATCAACATATCTTTGTTCTCGGTATCTTTGATTAGTTTGATGCCTACTCTTATGAACTAATGAAATACCTACGGTTTGATACATAATAAACTGTCCATCATTTTTTACAGACAGACGAAGGGGTTCAATAATCAATATCCCCCTTTTCATCAATTCTGTAAGAGTTAAATTCTTCTGAATCAGCATTATATCCAGATTCATTTCTCTCCTTTGAATAGAGGATATAGTAATTTTTCTTGGGTTTCTCAGTCTAAGCAGGAGACAATATACTTTGATATTATTGATCATTCTTTGATTCAAAGCATCATCCCATCTCAATTGAAAAAGTAAATACTTTTTCAGGAAGAAATCGAGTTCTGCTTCTGTATTGCTCTTGTATTGTTTTTTCTTTTTATGTTTTTTCATGTTTGATTCCAAATAATATTCTTCAATATCTTTTTGTTCGTTTGAGAAAACAGATACAAGATTTCCTCGGTTTTGTGCATTTGATCTAAGATCTCTTTGGCCTGCGGATTCTTTTTCTTTTTGATTTTGATTCTTTAATTCCATTTTTTTTTTTTCATTCGAGGGTATAGCCCCTTTTTGCTTTCTATTAATGTTTTTATTTTCACTAAAATTTTCATTTATATTAAAATTAAAAAAAAGCAATTTCCTTGGTATAAACCACGGTTTCATTTTATATGCATTATAAAGTAGTATAAATTCTGGGAAGAACCAAAGTTCCAGATTCGATATAGGACGACTTAGTATTTCTTCATTCATTCCCATCCAATCAAAAAAGATCTTTTTTTGATTGGGTGAATTGATTTCTTGATTTTGATGAATCGTAAGATAAAAAAGATCTTTTTTATCAATTTTATCAATTATTTGATAATTATTAGTCCCGGTCTTAGTATTTTTATTATTGTTGGTATCGATCTTGATCCAGGCCTCAATATCGATTTTCTTTTTAAGACAAAAATGGATAATTTTCCAATCAAAATATTTTCGATCCGGATTTTTTTCCATATACATAATATCACTTTTTCCTAGATAATTTTTGCTAGGGATATCCCCTAGTATATCAAAAAATTTGCCTTTATGTGTGTTGTAATTATAAGAACTCTCTTGATTCTTATTTACTTGGAATGGTGATCCATAAATATATGGGTCCCTCTTATTTTCATAATTAATAGATCTAGAAGATAAAAGATTATATCTATAGTATTTTTGAAAATTCTCTTTTTGATTTGGTAATGAATAAACTTCGTAATCATTTTGTTTTTTGTAATGAATTAATTGGTCTTTTTCATATGAATTCTCTTTGTTTAAATCTTGATTTTGAATTGTACGACATTGATTGATTCTATTTCGCCATTTTTGTGCTATTAATCTAGACCATCTAATCTGAGATAAATGGTATTGATAATGACCTCTTAACCAGGTTTTCCATCGATTTATTCCAGGATTCCGAAGTTTCTTATGTCTTAATTCAGAATGAATTATTCCTTGTTTTCCAAAAGAATCTTTTATTGAAGTCTTAAGAAAAAAAGATGTTCCGTGATATTGAAGAATAGATCTTAACTTATACAAGTTAAGAACTTGTGTTTGTGATATTTTGTAAAATACATATGCTTGTGACAGGAAGGATAAGTCAAAAAAATTCTGTGAATTCTTATTACTAATATTATAAAGTGACTTTTTTATAGTCGAAATAAAGTGAATTGTATTTTTATTTTTTTTATTAATACTTTTTTGATTTGTTTTATTATTGTAAATGGATTTATCAAAAATTTTTTTTCTTGATTCAAGAAAAAGTTGTATATTAATTCTGGGAATATTAATGATAGATAGAATGATATTTATGTATATCCTTTCATTGAAAAATTTTATAAAATAATGTAATTTACGGATTAATCGAGCATTTCTTCTTTTTAATATTTGCCAAATATTTTTTGGTGATTCGAATCTTTTAGCATTATAACTAGTTTTATTAAGACTAATATTTATTTCTGGAGTCACTTTTTTTTTCTCTTTTGTAATTCTTTTTATTTGATTTCTGATTGTGCTTGTTCTATCAGTCAGATCCTTCATTTTTTTTTCTGTCAGTATAAAATTTGTCCAATATGTAGATTGAATTCGACTAAAGGATTTATGAATTATCTGATTGC